ATTACAGACGTATGATCATTACCCTTCAACCGGGTTATTCTATTCCACTTCTAGATAGAGAAAAGAACTAAAGGAGAATACTTAATAATACGGCGAAACATTTATACAAAACACCTATCCCGAGCACACGCAAGGGAACCGTAGACAGGCAAGTGAAATCCAATCCACGAAATAAATTGATCCATGGACGGCACCGTTGTGGTAAAGGTCGTAATGCCAGAGGAATCATTACCGCAAGGCATAGAGGGGGAGGTCATAAGCGCCTATACCGTAAAATCGATTTTCGACGGAATCAAAAAGACATATCTGGTAGAATCGTAACCATAGAATACGACCCTAATCGAAATGCATACATTTGTCTCATACACTATGGGGATGGTGAGAAGAGATATATTTTACATCCCAGAGGGGCTATAATTGGAGATACTATTGTTTCTGGTACAAAAGTTCCTATATCAATGGGAAATGCCCTACCTTTGAGTGCGGTTTGAACTATTGATTTACGTAATTGGAAGTAACCAATTAGGTTTACGACGAAACCTAGAAATCGATCACTGATCCAATTTGACTACCTCTACGGGATAGACCTCAACAGAAAACTGTTGAGTAACGGCAGCAAGTGATTGAGTTCAGTAGTTCCTCATAGAAAATTATTGACTCTAGAGATATGGTAATATGGAGAAGACAAAATTGTTTGAAGCACGCACAGAACCGGAAGCGCCCCTTGTTTCAAAGAGAGGAGGACGGGTTATTCACATTTAATTTGATGGTCAGAGGCGAATTGAAAGCTAAGCAGTGGTAATTAAGACCCCCGGGTGAAAATAGGGATGTCTCCTACGTTACCCATAATATGTGGAAGTATCGACGTAATTTCATAGAGTCATTCGATCTGAATGCTACATGAAGAACATAAGCCAGATGACGGAACGCGGAGACCTAGGATGTAGAAGATCATAACATGAGCGATTCGGCAGATTTGGATTCCTTTTCTATATATCCACTCATGTGGTACTTCATCATACGATTCATATAAGATCCATCTGTCTAGAGATCGTCATATACATCTAGAAAGCCGTATGCTTTGGAAGAAGCTTGTACAGTTTGGGAAGGGGTTTTTTGAGAAAAAAGAAGAATCTACTTCAACCGATATGCCCTTAGGCACGGCCATACATAACATAGAAATCACACGTGGAAGGGGTGGGCAATTAGCTAGAGCAGCAGGTGCTGTAGCGAAACTGATTGCAAAAGAGGGTAAATTGGCCACTTTAAGATTACCATCTGGGGAGGTCCGTTTGGTATCCCAAAACTGCTTAGCAACAGTCGGACAAGTGGGTAATGTTGGGGTGAACCAAAAAAGTTTGGGTAGAGCCGGATCTAAGTGTTGGCTAGGTAAACGCCCCGTAGTAAGAGGGGTAGTTATGAACCCTGTGGACCACCCCCATGGGGGCGGTGAAGGGAAAGCCCCCATTGGTAGAAAAAAACCCACAACCCCTTGGGGTTATCCTGCGCTTGGAAGAAGAACTAGGAAAAGGAAAAAATATAGTGATAGTTTTATTCTTCGTCGCCGTAAGTAAATACGTAACTAGGAATATGGAAAATTGCATTGCAATAATGCGATGGGCGAACGACGGGAATTGAACCCGCGCATGGTGGATTCACAATCCACTGCCTTGATCCACTTGGCTACATCCGCCCCTTATCCAGCTAAAGGATTTTCTCTTTTTTCCACTCATCATTATTCTATTTATTCTGACCTCCATACCTCGATCGAGATAGTGGACATAGGATGCCACTCTTTAAAATGAAAAAAAAAGGAGTAATCAGCTGTGACACGAAAAAAAACGAATCCTTTTGTAGCTCGTCATTTATTGACAAAAATCGAAAAAGTCAATATGAAGGAGGAGAAAGAAACAATAGTAACGTGGTCCCGGGCATCTAGCATTCTACCCGCAATGGTTGGCCATACAATCGCGATTCATAATGGAAAGGAACATATACCTATTTACATAACAAATCCTATGGTAGGTCGCAAATTGGGGGAATTCGTGCCTACTCGGCATTTCACGAGTTATGAAAGTGCAAGAAAGGATACTAAATCTCGTCGTTAACTGAATTCAGAATAGAAAGATTCAGAATAAACAAAATTTATAGGATTCAAATAAAGTAAAGGTAGGCGGGGAATAACCTTATTTATGACAAGTTTCAAATTGGTAAAGTATATCCCTAGGATAAAGAAGAAGAAAAACGGGCTACGGAAACTCGCAAGAAAAGTTCCAACTGATCGTCTACTTAAGTTCGAACGGGTTTTCAAAGCACAAAAACGCATACATATGTCTGTTTTTAAAGCGCAAAGAGTTCTTGATGAGATTCGCTGGCGTTACTACGAGGAAACCGTTATGATACTGAACCTCATGCCTTATCGAGCATCTTATCCCATCTTAAAGTTGGTTTATTCGGCAGCAGCAAATGCTACTCATTATAGGGATTTCGACAAAGCTAATTTATTCATAACAAAAGCCGAAGTGAGTAGGAGTACTATTATGAAAAAATTCAGACCTCGGGCTCGAGGACGTGGTTTTCCTATAAAAAAAACCATGTGTCATATAACAATTGTACTAAATATAGTAAAGAAATCTAAATAACTTTTAGATCAACCTAAGATTTCGATTCCCAGTAAAAAAAAAATAGAATAGAAAAATATGGGACAAAAAATAAATCCACTCGGTTTCAGACTTGGTACAACCCAAAATCACCATTCCTTTTGGTTCGCACAACCAAAAAATTATTCTGAAGGTCTACAAGAAGATCAAAAAATACGGAATTGTATCAAGAACTATATACAAAAGAATAGGAAAAAAAGTTCAAATAGAAAAATAGAATCAGACTCAAGTTCCGAAGTAATTACACATATAGAAATTCAAAAAGAAATCGATACAATTCACGTTATAATCCATATTGGATTCCCAAATTTATTAAAGAAAAAAGGAGCAATCGAAGAATTAGAGAGAGATATCCAAAAGGAAGTGAATTCTGTAAACCAGAGACTTAATATTGCTATCGAAAAAGTTAAAGAACCTTATAGACAACCTAACATTCTTGCAGAATATATAGCTTTCCAATTAAAAAATAGAGTTTCATTCCGAAAGGCAATGAAAAAAGCCATTGAATTAACTAAAAAAGCAGATATAAAGGGAGTAAAAATCAAAATTGCAGGCCGTCTAGGAGGGAAAGAAATTGCACGTGCCGAATGCATCAAAAAGGGTAGACTTCCCCTCCAAACAATTCGCGCTAAAATTGATTATTGCTGCTATCCAATTCGAACTATCTATGGAGTATTAGGTGTAAAAATTTGGATATTCGTAGAAGAATAACTAACCTTGTCTTCTCATTCTGGCCAGTGATAAAATAAAAAAGACAAGAGCCTTATTTTTATTTTTCCAAAAATCCCAGAAAAAAGAAGAAATTATACCTCTTTCTATAAGATTTAATGAAAATTGATAAATCTTTTAATATAATTGCTATGCTTAGTGTGTGACTCGTTAGTTTTTTCTTTAGGGTCAAAAAAGGAAACTCAAAAAAAAAACAAAAAAATTGAGCGAACCCTACTAAAAATAGAAAAAAACTTAGTAATTTTAGAAAATTAACTAATAACCAACCTATTGCTTCGTATTGTCGAGATCCTAACAAAGAAACAGTCACTATGTGAATAAATACATCTATCATAAATGAGTAGATCTATCATATAGTTGTAGCAACTGCATTTTTTTCTCTAAAAAAGAAACCGGATTCTAGGTTGTGAAACAAAACTAAAGGGATGTGGATAAAAGGAGGGATGATAGATAGAAGGAAGAAGAATAAGAAAGATATAAGATTCCAATGTGTATGGTCTATGAATTACATCATAAAAGGCAATGTGATAAAGCATCAATATAATAAAATAATAAAAATAAGAGAGAATTAAAAATCGTAATTTTGTGAAACAATAAATAAAAATTTTAAGCAATAATAAAGAGCAGCCCAGGTTAATAAAACTGAGAAAATTAACTCGGAAAGTTTGGAAGCTCCGTTGCAGGATTCAAACCTAACCATTAAAGGAGAAGCTGTGGGAACGACAAAACCTATGACTGCATAGGATTGATTTTATTGAAAAGAATCCTAATACTTCATTGGGTGGGATGGCGGAACAAACCAAAAAAATTGCTTTATTTGATAAGGTTATAAATTAACAAATAAGACAAGAAAGAGTAAATATTCGCCCGCGAAATCTTTATTGGATTAGAATACTTTACTATGATTCAATAAGGGTAAAAATAAGGATATTCCTTATAAAAAAGACAGATTACATTATCTACAAATATAGAATTTGTATATATTCTAGATCTTCTTTCTTGACTATATATTTTTCTATTTTAAGAAATGCAAAATAAAAAAAACCTATTCTATTATATATTGATGTGTATCTATCCGTAATATTTTTGAATATTATGGAATTAGAGAAATTTACACGCTTTCTCATTTCATTCGCGAGGAGCTGGATGAGAAGAAACTCTCATGTCCAGTTTTGCAGTAGAGATGGAACTAAAAAAGAACCATCGACTATAACCCCAAAAGAACTAGATTTCGTAAACAACATAGAGGAAGAATGAAGGGAAAATCCTGCCGAGGCAATCGTATTTGTTTTGGTAGATATGCTCTTCAAGTACTTGAACCCGCTTGGATTACAGCGAGACAGATAGAAGCAGGACGAAGAGCAATGACACGATATGCACGTCGTGGTGGAAAACTATGGGTACGTATATTTCCCGACAAACCGGTTACACTAAGACCCACAGAAACACGTATGGGCTCAGGAAAGGGATCCCCCGAATATTGGGTAGCCGTTGTTAAACCAGGTCGAATACTTTATGAAATGAGCGGAGTATCTGAAACTATAGCTAGAGCAGCTATCTCCATAGCTGCCAGTAAAATGCCCATACGAAGCCAATTTCTTAGATTAGAGATATAGACCCCCCCCAAAAAAAAGGAGTATTGAAGAGAAAAAACCCCAGGTTTTTCTTCTGGAGAGACAATATATCTTTCATTCCTTTGCAGTGAAATAACAAATTGAAATCCAAATAATATGATTCAACCTCAGACCCTTTTAAATGTAGCGGATAACAGTGGAGCTCGAAAATTGATGTGTATTCGAGTCATAGGAGCTGCTGGTAATCAGCGATATGCTCGTATTGGTGATGTTATTGTTGCGGTAATCAAAGACGCAGTGCCCCAAATGCCGCTAGAAAGATCCGAAGTAATTCGAGCTGTAATTGTACGTACATGTAAAGAATTCAAATGTGAAGACGGTATAATAATACGCTATGATGACAATGCAGCAGTTATCATTGATCAAAAAGGAAATCCAAAAGGAACTCGAGTTTTTGGCGCGATTGCCGAAGAATTGAGAGAATTGAATTTTACTAAAATAGTTTCATTAGCTCCTGAAGTATTATAAATACTAGTAGATGAGATATAGATCAAAGAAAAAATTAGTAGATTGTGTTTTACGTATATGCTTTAAAATCCAAAATAAAAAGAAAAAGGAAAACATGTTGATTATCTAAAAATTAGGAGGAACCTAGAATTAGAGTCTTATGGGCAAGGACACTATTGCTGATTTACTAACCTCTATAAGAAACGCAGACATGAGTAAAAAAGGAACTGTTCGAGTAGTATCTACAAATATTACCGAAAACATTGTTAAAATACTTCTACGAGAGGGTTTTATTGAAAGTGTTCGGAAACATCAAGAAAGTAACAGATATTTCTTGGTTTCAACTTTGCGACATCAAAAGAGAAGGACTAGAAAGGGAATATATAGAACTAGAACCTTTTTAAAGCGTATCAGCCGACCTGGCTTACGAATTTATGCTAACTATCAAGGAATTCCTAAGGTTTTGGGCGGAATGGGAATTGCTATTCTTTCTACTTCTCAAGGTATAATGACAGATCGAGAAGCTCGACTAAACAGAATTGGGGGAGAAGTCTTATGTTATATATGGTAATGGCCCCGCCTATAGTACCCGAATTCTATCTCGAACTTCCTATTTTGAAAATGCAAATAGAAAAATAGGAGAAAAAAATATGACAGAAAAAAAAAATAGGAGAGAAAAAAAAAACCCGAGAGAAGCAAAAGTTACTTTCGAAGGTTTAGTTACGGAAGCCCTACCCAACGGAATGTTCCGAGTTCGCTTAGAGAATGATACCATCATCCTGGGCTATATTTCAGGAAAAATCCGATCCAGTTCTATACGAATACTGATGGGGGATAGGGTCAAAATTGAAGTAAGTCGTTATGATTCAAGCAAGGGGCGTATAATTTATAGACTTCCCCATAAGGATTCGAAGCGTACCGAAGACTCGAAGGATACTGAAGATTTGAAGGATATCAAAGATTCAAAGGATTAGGTTTTTCTAGGATAATAAATTCCAAATTTCAAAATTTAAGTGAAGAGGCTTATTTTTTCCCAAAGAGTAGATTCATAGTTTAAGAAAGGAATACCTAAATATGAAAATAAGAGCTTCCGTTCGTAAAATTTGTACAAAATGTCGACTGATTCGTAGGCGTGGGCGAATTAGAGTCATTTGTTCCAATCCGAAGCATAAACAAAGACAGGGGTAATCTTTCGAAAAGGGAGCTTTCCTTTCTAAAAAGTAAAAAAAAGTACCCACAGAAATGTCTAAATTCCGAATCCCTAAATTAAAGTAAAGGATATATTTAACCCTGAAACGGATATCTTTGTATCTTTTTTTCTTTTTGTTATTTCTAACTCATATTTATGAGATAATAAAATATGACAAAAGCTATACCAAAAATAGGTTCACGTAAGAAAGTGCGTATTGGTTTGCGTAGGAATGCCCGTTTTAGTTTACGGAAGAGTGCACGTAGAATAACAAAAGGGGTTATTCATGTTCAAGCCAGTTTCAACAATACCATTATAACTGTTACAGACCCACAAGGACGGGTGGTTTTTTGGTCCTCCGCAGGTACTTGTGGATTCAAAAGCTCAAGAAAAGCATCACCCTATGCCGGTCAAAGAACAGCAGTAGATGCTATTCGTACAGTGGGTTTGCAACGAGCAGAAGTTATGGTAAAAGGGGCTGGTAGCGGAAGAGATGCCGCATTACGAGCCATTGCTAAAAGTGGTGTACGGTTAAGTTGTATACGCGATGTAACACCTATGCCGCATAATGGATGTCGACCTCCTAAAAAAAGACGTCTGTAAAAGAATTAAACCGCTTTCAAGAGAAATAAACGATTCAATGATCAAATAAATACTAATCTATTATGGTTCGAGAGGAGGTAACAGGATCCACCCAAACACTACAGTGGAAGTGTGTTGAATCAAGAGTAGATAGTAAGCGTCTTTATTATGGTCGTTTCATTCTGTCTCCACTTAGAAAAGGTCAAGCGGATACTGTCGGTATTGCCTTGCGAAGAGCTTTACTTGGAGAAATAGAAGG